AGACGATATTCGCCCTCCCCCTACATATTTAATTTCTTCTCCTATACAAAAACCAGCAAGACCTACCCCATTGGTAATTCCATCAATGACACCCTTATCGAAAAACTGCGTTAGTTCGGTTAATCCTCTTATACCCAGGGTAAAGACCCTAGTATAGAAAATATCTATATAACCACGATTATATGACCAACTGTATATCTTTTTTTTTACTTGATCCAAAAAAGACTTTTTCGGACTCTCTTTTACAAGGGAATTTTTTAAATATAAATTCTGAAAAAAAGAATAAGCAGATCCATAGAAGATATATGCTATGAATAGACCAAACATAGCTAGACTTACAGAAGAAATTGCATTAGTGATAAATTCATATGAATTTATGGAAGAATTAGAACTTTCCTGGAAAAAGCTTATTGAGGGAGTTAACCACTTTGATAATATGGTTAACTCCGCTATTCCATTATCCATTACTCCATTATCAAAATGGATTCCTATGGATCCAATGAACAAAGTAAAAAGCAGTAATATAAAAAGAGGGAATAGCATAGTATTTCCCGTTTCATGAGGATAGACAAAAGTGTTTTTAACCCCAAAGGAAGTACTAAAGGACCCTATCCTATTTCTTGTATTACCATGAATTTTGGATATATTTTGTGAAAAAAAAGAAACTCCACTCTTCGTTGTTGATAAAATGAAATCTCTATTCACTCCTTTGGGTATCCTTTTTCCCCATAAGGATATTGAATACAACGAGCCCTCTTTAGTGCTACTGTAATTTTGAAAATGAACACGCAGGTACCCATCAAAAGTAAGTAAATATATCCGAAACATATAAAACGCAGTTAATCCTGCAGTAAAAGAGGCTATTATTCCAAAAAAGGGTGAATACAACCAACTATTACTAAGGATTTCATCTTTGGACCAGAAGCAAGCAAGAGGTGGAATACCACAAAGAGAAAGCGTACCCCATAAAAAAGTAGTTCTTGTAATTGGAACGTATTTTCTTAAACCACCCATAAGAACCATATTCTGACTTTTATCTGGTGAATATCCAACAAGAGGTTCCATTGAATGAATAATGGATCCGGATCCCAAGAACAATAAAGCTTTCGAATAAGCATGAGTGATCAAATGGAATAAAGCAGCTTGATAAGAACCTATACCTAGAGCTAACATCATATAACCCAATTGAGACATTGTAGAATAGGCTAAGCTTCTTTTAATATCTCTCTGAGCAAGAGCTAAAGTAGCTCCTAAGAAGAGTGTTATTGTACCTACTAAAGAAATGAAACTCATTATTAAAGGTAGGGATATGAAAAGAGGAAGAAGTCGAGCTAGAAGAAAAATCCCCGCAGCAACCATAGTTGCTGCGTGTATAAGAGCCGAAATGGGAGTGGGTCCTTCCATAGCATCGGGTAACCATACGTGAAGAGGGAATTGTGCAGATTTTGCAACTGCACCAAGGAATAATAAAAAAGCACACAAAGTAGTAAGTAAGGAATTAATCCCATTATTAGGAATCCAGTTATTAGCTATTTTGAACAAATCCCGAAACTCTAAACTACCTGTTATCCAAAAAAAACCTAAAATTCCTAATAACAGACCAAAATCCCCTACACGATTAGTTACAAAAGCTTTTTGACAAGCACTCGCTGCAATTGGCCGTGTAAACCAAAAGCCTATCAATAAATAGGAACACATTCCCACAAGTTCCCAAAAAAAATAAATTTGTATCAAATTGGAACTAGTAACCAATCCCAACATGGAAGTATTGAAAAAACTTATATAAACAAAAAATCTCAAATATCCTTCATCGTGAGACATATAATCGTCACTATAAATAAGAACGAGGATTCCTACTGTAGTAATTAGTATTAACATAATAGAAGTAAGCGGGTCGATCAAGTATCCAAATTCTAAGGAAAAATCATTATTGACAGTCCAAGACCATAGATATTGATAGATAGAACTTCCATTTATTTGTTGAATAGATAGGTGAACTGAGAATACCATAGCTATACTTAAGAGTAAAACACTAGGAAAAGCCCATATGCGACGAAGATTTTTTGTTGCTGTCGGAATAAGAATAAGTCCAAACCCCATTGACATAATAACTGGAAGTGGGAGAAGAGGGATTACCCATGCATATTGATATGTATGTTCCATAAGAAAAGAAATGGAAATTTTTACTTCAATTTTTTTATAAAATAAAATTGTTTCCGATTCACCAAACCAATTCTTATCTCTTTCTGAAGGAATAAAAAAAAAAAGAATAAGACAAAATACTGGAATTCTTCATTTTTCCAAATTTCTCTCATTGAAATAATCAAAAATGAAGAATGGGTTTACTTGGTTAAATTCAAAAAGTTAATCAAATAACTTTGTTACTTAGTTATTATCTAAAGAAGGATATTTATTAAAATATAAAAAAGGATTGAATCATTTTACTTTCTATTCATTTTTTTATTCATTTTTGTATTTCTTTCTATTACAATGAAGATGAAGCAACTCTCATGTTTCGTAACTGATTGATTGAATTCCAATGAAAACCTATGTTTATAGGAAATTCTCGAATATTCCTTACTTCATATAGAACTGAAATCCTAATGACTAGAATTACCTAAGTTTTAGAATGTCTTGTTTAAGAGACTAACTATTTTTTTTTGTTTTGATTGGAATTCAATTATGGAATACCATTCTGAACTTAATTAACTATTTGAATTTTCCCTTCCTTTTATCCCCCCATCTTATATGGGGGATAGACCCCCGTACCATATATCTATATATGAAGTATACTTGATATATAAATTGATTTAAATAGAAAACCTTTGTATATATTCTATATTATTAAAACAAAATCCAAAATATATATGAAAAATATGCTAAATGAAAAATATGCTAAAAAATTCTTGTCTTATCCGCATTAGAGAAAATGAAATAAAAAAGAATTCTGAATTTCAGTTCAGTATCTAAGTATAAATACTAAGAAAAAGCAGAAAGAAGGATTGATTTGCGGCAATAGATGTCTTTCACATACAACTAGAAAAAAGTAATCTCCTTTTTAAATGGCAGTTCCAAAAAAACGTACTTCGATGTCAAAAAAGCGTATTCGTAAAAATCTTTGGAAGAAAAAGACTTATTTTTCCATAGTACAATCTTATTCTTTAGCAAAATCAAGATCATTTTCCAGCGGCAGCGAGCATCCAAAACCAAAGGGTTTTTCTGGGCAACAAACAAATAATCTGGTTTTGGAATAATTTGAATTGACCTATCCAAAAGAAATTCCAATTATTTAATATGAATAATTCGGATTAATTAATGAATGTACTTTTATGTGTCGAATTCCTCGGTACAATATTCTTAGAACTAACCCCTCTGATATATAGAACAAAAGTTTTTGCTATACTGTGTCCTAAGTATTCTTTTCCTATCAACGAACTTTTCATAATAGAATCCTCATATTTTATTATGAGGATTCTATTATGAAAAGTAGAGTATTCTTGCAATAGGACTTACAACTTCTACCTATCTTATCCAAAATCCACAAATAAATTGGTTTAGGCTTGGTAAATCGTATTAATAAGAGAATAAAGGCTTTCATTCTAGAAATTTTGCTAAAATCCAAAATTCTTTGTATTTAATGATGAAATTCTAGAAATTCTAATGGATAGATAGAAAAGGTTTTTTGGATTTTGTCCATTGCATTGAAAGATTTGAAAAAATTTCAATGAGAAACTAATTAGAAAAAAATTAGTTCTATATTGCAACTGAGAAAAAACAGTTCCAACTCTTTCAAGCTTTGTTTCTATTGAGCAAAGCAAGAGTTTTTTGTTAAAAAAATCCGCAACGATACTACCAAACGAAGTCTATTTTAATGAAGATTCTAATGTTCCTAAATTCTATGGACTCTCCCAATCTCGACGATTTGCCAGAGAATAACTATTATTCTTTTAAGTTCCCTATTATTTCAAGTTAGCCGCCATGGTGAAATTGGTAGACACGCTGCTCTTAGGAAGCAGTGCTCAAGCATCTCGGTTCGAGTCCGAGTGGCGGCATTCTCGAAAAAGAATACAATAGATTAGAAAATGGATTCAATTCGAAATTTCCAATTTTGTAATGGGACCTTCTCCTTATGCTATTTGCAACTTTAGAACATATACTAACTCATATCTCTTTCTCAACTATTTCAATTGTGATTACGATTCATTTGATAACCTTATTAGTTCGTGAACTTGGGGGATTACATGATTCGTCAGAAAAAGGAATGATAGCAACTTTTTTATCTATAACAGGATTCTTAGTTTCTCGTTGGGCTTCTTCGGGACATTTTCCATTAAGTAATTTATATGAGTCATTGATCTTCCTTTCATGGGCTCTGTATATTCTTCATACGATTCCTAAGATACAGAACTCTAAAAATGATTTAAGCACAATAACTACGCCAAGTACTATTTTAACGCAAGGCTTTGCCACGTCGGGTCTTTTAACTGAAATGCATCAATCCACAATACTAGTACCTGCTCTACAATCTCAGTGGTTAATGATGCATGTCAGTATGATGTTACTAAGCTATGCAACTCTTTTGTGCGGATCCTTATTATCCGCCGCTCTTCTAATCATTAAATTTCGAAAGAATTTCGATTTCTTTTCTAAAAAGAAAAAAAATGTTTTACTTAAAACATTTTTCTTTAGTGAGTTTAGTGAGATTGAATATTTCTATGCAAAAAGAAGTGCTTTAAAAAACACCTCTTTTCCTTCATTTTCAAATTATTACAAATATCAATTAACTGAGCGTTTGGATTCTTGGAGTTATCGTGTCATTAGCCTAGGGTTTACCCTTTTAACCATAGGTATTCTTTGTGGAGCAGTATGGGCTAATGAGGCGTGGGGATCCTATTGGAATTGGGATCCTAAGGAAACTTGGGCATTTATTACTTGGACCATATTCGCAATTTATTTACATAGTAGAACAAATCCAAATTGGAAGGGTACGAATTCCGCACTTGTAGCTTCAATAGGATTTCTTATAATTTGGATCTGCTATTTTGGTATCAATCTATTAGGAATAGGTTTACATAGTTATGGTTCATTTACATTACCATCTAAATGATTACATAACATAAAACCTTCATGAAATGAAAGTTTTTCCATTTTTGTTTGATTTGAGAACCCCTTGAACGCCTTCTCAAAGGGTTCTCAAAAATTCGAGATATATCTAATTAGACTTAGACTTTTTTACTTTTTTCTGAATTATTTGGTTTTTCCACTATGGAATATAGAGTATAGAGCGGACTAGTTAAAAAAAAAAATCCTATTTAGGATAATAATTGGATAAGAGAGCCTCTACCCTGTCAACGGATAGCGAGAGAACAAAATCTGGATAAATACCAATTCCTATTACTGGTAAAAAGATACAGATTAAAAGAAAGAGTTCTCGCGGTCCAGAATCCACAAAATTTGCGTTTGGAACATGAAATAGCTTGTATCCATAGAACATCTGGCGTAACATAGATAATAAATAAATAGGAGTTAATATCATTCCAATTGCCATTACAAAAGTAATTAGCATTTTTGGCATTAACAGAAATTTGGGACTAGTAATTAGTCCAAAAAATACTACTAATTCTGCAACAAAACCGCTCATTCCTGGTAAGGCAAGAGAAGCCATTGAAAAGCTACTAAACATGGTAAAAATTTTCGGCATTGGGATAGATATCCCCCCCAGTTCTTCGAGATAAACAAGACGCATTCTATCACAAGCCGTTCCCGCCAAGAAAAAAAGTGTAGCACCAATAAATCCATGGGATAGTATTTGTAAAATAGCTCCATTGAGTCCAATGTTGGTTATGGAACCAATTCCTATAATTATGAAACCCATGTGAGATACGGAGGAATAGACTATTCTTTTTTTGAAATTTCGTTGACCAAGAGAAGTTGAAGCTGCATAGATTATTTGCATCGCTCCTATTATTACCAACCAGGGGGAAAATAGATAATGAGCATGAGGTAACAATTCCATATTGATCCGAATCAATCCGTATGCTCCCATCTTTAATAGGATTCCCGCTAAAAGCATACATGTACTGTAATGCGCTTCCCCATGGGTATCTGGTAACCACGTATGTAGGGGTATAATTGGCAATTTGACAGCATAAGCAATAAGGAAGCCCAAATAAAATAGTATTTCCAATGTTGCAGGGTATGATCGATTAATTAATCTTTCCAAATCTAATCTTGGTTCGTTGGAACCATATAAGCCCATACCTAGAACTCCGATTAAGAAAAAAATGGAACCGCCTGCAGTATACAAAATAAACTTTGTAGCTGAATACAGACGCCTCTTTCCCCCCCACATGGATAAAAGTAAGTAAACAGGAATTAATTCTAACTCCCACATGATAAAAAAAAGTAAAAGGTCTCGCGAAGAAAATAATCCTATTTGACCACTATACATTGCTAGCATCAGGAAATAGAATAATCGCGAATTCCGGGTAACCGGCCAAGCTGCTAAAGTAGCTAAAGTAGTGATAAATCCTGTCAATAAAATAGATCCTAATGAAAGTCCATCGATTCCCAATCTCCAGTGGAAATCAAAGACATCTATCCATTTAGAATCCTCCTTTAATTGGATTAAGGGATCCTCCAATTGGAAATGATAACAGAATGCATAAGTCATTAGAAGGAATTCTAATAAACAAATAGATATAGTATACCACCTAACGATTTTGTTTCCCCTATGAGGTAAAAAGAAAATTAATGAACCTGCAAATATCGGCAAAACAACAAGTATTGTTAACCAAGGAAAATAACTCATGATAAAGTGATAAAGACAAGATACGTTTTGACCAGAAAAGCCCGTGCTCGCTTATTTCGAGCACAGGCTTCTTCGGTAAAGAGGAATCAGACGATTCAAGTGGAGTTTTTTGTAACGTATCAATAAGATAGAGCCATGCTGCGGGTTGTTTCAGGCCCTAAATAAACGCGGACACTTAAAAAATCTGTTGGGCAGGCAGATTCGCATCTCTTACAACCCACACAATCTTCGGTTCTCGGGGCAGAAGCAATTTGCTTGGCTTTACACCCATCCCAGGGTATCATTTCTAATACATCTGTTGGACAAGCTCGTACACATTGAGTGCATCCTATACATGTATCATAAATTTTTACGGAATGTGACATTGGATCTATAAATTTTCCTTTTCAACATAAAAATTTTCGATCTGGTAAAAATGAAATTAGTACTATATGAGTCATATGTATTGTAGGCACCAGACGAAGCAATGGTTTATCCAAACTTCAACAAATAAATAATGCAATATATTTCTTAATCCGTTTGTGAGAAAGCGTGAAAAGAGCCAAGAGACTTGAATTTTGGGCTTCAACAATCATAATTATACGAATTGTACATACGAATTCGAACTAGCCAATAAATTGGCTATCGTCTTTTCAATATAAATTATTGCAATATTCAAATTGCAATATCAATGAATTGCAAAAATTCAATAAGTAAAAAAGAATACTATACAATAACCTACTCAAAAAATAGATATTCTAAAATAATAAAATAATAAGAAAATAGTATTCGATTTCTATTCATCTTAATATTTGAATTTTATATTATCATTATATGTGCGCCTTTGTTTATTTGTTTAGAGGATTCTATGTCTAATTATTCAAAAGTCTAATTATTCAAAAAATTAGATTGATTGATACGAGTTGATTTCCTGTTACGATGGATGGAAGAAAGAATGGATAGTCCAATAGCTGCTTCAGCAGCCGCAAGGGCTATAACAAAAATTGCGAAAATGTCTCCTTTTAATTGGCGACTATCAAATAGATCAGAAAATGTTACGAGATTTAGATTAATTGAATTCAGTATAAGTTCAAGACATATTAGAGCTCTAACCATGTTTCGGCTTGTGATCAATCCATAGATACCAATCGAAAATAAATAGACACTCAAAAAAAGTACATGCTCAAACATCATTAACTAACTCCTTATCAATCTCGATTCATTTCAATATGAGGACAAGAATTGAACCGATTCAATTAATTAGAATAGAACAATTACACAACAAAAGAGAAAAGAAGGTATTTGTTGGCAGTAGATGGGTTTTACTAAATCAAAATTGTGATTCTTTAGTTATTTATTTTAGTTACTTATTTTAGATTTGAAATTCTAAGAATTTTGACTCATTCTAAGTATTTCTTATTGCCGAGCCATAGTAATTGCACCTATTAAAGAAACTAGAAGAATTATGGAAATGAGTTCAAACGGAAGATAAAAATCAGTTGCTAAATGAATCCCAATTTGTTGAACGTTATTTATGAGACCCTGTTCTACTATTTGGTTTGATCTTGTAGTCCAAAGAATTCCATACCATGACGTATCTGGGATAGTAGTCATTAGTGAAAAAAGAATAGTTATACAAACGAGTGAAGTGAACCCATCTCCAATAGTCCAATAATTCTTATTTTTAGACCATTCTGAGCCATCTATGAACATTACGGCAAATATGATCAAGACATTTATGGCTCCCACATAAATAAGAAGTTGTGCGACAGCTACAAAGTAGGAATTCAATAAAATATAGAATAAGGATATACAAATAAGAACTAATCCCAGCGAAAAGGCAGAATAAATTGGGTTGGTAAGTAATACTACTCCTATGCCCCCTAGTAGAAGAAAAAATTCCCCAAATAGCACAAGAATCTCATGTATTGGTCCAGGTAAATCCATTATGGATAAGAATAAATTAATAGTATAAAATTTTTCATGAACTGACTAAAACTAAAAGATTCAAGGAAGGAAAAAGGGATTAGGATATTTTTTGTATATAAGTTGTATAGTTAGAAATCACATCACGAAAATCAACTCTCATTTTAAATCAGGAATAATTTGCAATAAGCAGTAGTTATTCGTTTTTCTTTATAGTTAGTAAAGAACTATTGGATTTTTCTAACAAAAAAGAAAAATCCTAGTAATTAGTAATCGTTCTTGAATTCAAAGATTTTTCTTCGTCTATTTTACTTTGAGTCGAATTCCTAATTGTTTGAATTGTGTAATCTCCCATTATGGAGATTGGTAACCGACTCAAAGCAATTTGATTGTAATTCAATTCATGACGATCATAAGTAGAAAGTTCATATTCTTCAGTCATTGATAAACAGCTTGTCGGACAGTACTCAACACAATTACCACAAAATATACAAACTCCAAAATCAATACTATAATTAAGCAATTGTTTCCTTTTAATATCCTTTTCAAATCTCCAATCCACAAGGGGTAGATCTATCGGGCATACGCGAACACATACTTCACAAGCAATACATTTATCAAATTCAAAGTGGATTCGCCCCCGGAAACGCTCCGATGTAATTGATTTTTCATAAGGGTAGTGAATCGTTATAGGTAAACGATTTGTGTGGGATAAGGTAATTATGAAACTTTGACCAATGTACCTTGCAGCACGTATTGTTTGTTGACCATAACTCATGAACCCAGTTACCATAGGGAACATATTATAAATATCTATGAAAAAGGTATGTTTCTTTCTCTTGTTTGAGAGAATTTTTGTGTTGAAAATATTCTTACTATTATTGTATTATCTTATTTATAGTGAAACAAGTTGGGAAGAAGTTGTTAATAAGAGATTGCCCAGGGAAATAGGTAAAAGAAATTTCCATCCAAGATTTAATAACTGATCCATTCTCATCCTGGGTAAAGTCCATCTTATTGTGATAGAAATGAAGAGAAATAAATAAGCTTTAGTTAATGTAATAAAGATACCCATTGTCATTTCCAAAATTCCAACCATTTTATTCATTTGGAAAAATCCAAAAAAGGATATATAGGGAATAGATAAATTCCACCCGCCTAAGTAGAGAACTGTTACAAATAAAGAGGAAACTAATAAATTTAGGTAAGAAACAAGATAAAATAAACCATATTTGATACCGGAATATTCGGTTTGATAACCTGCTACTAATTCTTCCTCTGCTTCTGGTAAATCAAAGGGTAATCTTTCACATTCTGCCAAAGAAGAAATTAGAAAAACCAGAAAACCTATAGGCTGACGCCAAAGATTCCATCCAAAAAAACCATATTTTGACTGTGCTTCAACTATATCAACTGTACTTGAACTGTTAGATAATCATAGTCGATGATAACATCACAGTTCCCACCGCTATTCCAAAACCGTACATGAAACCTTAGCTTCATACGGCTTCTCTATGATCAGAAAAAAGGAAAGGGTTGTTTCATTTCGGTATTATCCCCCTGGGCATAGATAGAATTAGGTAAGATAAAATCGATTGGAAAGTCCTAAATTAGACCAAAGGAATTCCGTCTGCTAGAATAAGAAAAAGCGCTTCCGAATTGATCTCGTCCTTTATAATATAATGAGAATTTTTCTTTGTTCAGCAATAACTTAATCTTGGAATAAAACACTCGTTATAGCAATTAATAAATGAAAAGAATTGGGCATTAGTTCATGAGGAATTCTGTATGAATATGAATAGAGGAAGGAAAGAATAAATAAAGATCTTTTTTTTGTATTGCATTCCATATCTTTTGTCCTATTCTTCTTTCCCCCGGGAGGGGTACTTAAAAAGAAAAAAGGAATAAAGGGTTAATTCGTTCTTGATAGCCATTTCCTTAACAAGTGAATGGGAACATACTCTGGATCGGAATCCGAAGAAAGTACTACTTGATCATTTCCACCAATTTCAAGTCCTTATTATGATTCCTTTTATGAGGAAAAATCTCTAATGCCTTAGATTTCCTCATTACTAATCCTTTATGTACTTTAGTGTTCCTAACCCCTCACTAACTTTTGATGGATTCCTCTTATGATTATAAGTTATAGTAATAACTAGGAATATTCTAGTAATGGAATTCCATATCGCGAATCCTTTATTCTTGCCCGCTTCAAGATATGATGACTAATCAAAAAATCTCAACCTTGGGGTAAAGAGTTTACACTGCTTATGTTTACTTCAACTTTTTTCTTGTACGTAGGAAATGAGATTTTTTCTTTTTACTACAAATTAATAAGCTGTTTTGTTTCACTCATATAGCTATCTAGTTTAACTTACCAACCCGAATATAGAATAAGAAAAGGAAGATAAATATTCAATGGATTTTAGAGGAAAAAGATCCTATTTTAACGAATCACACGTAGAGATATTGCTAGCACACAAAAAGTTAATGGTATTTCATAACTAATAGATTGAGCAGCAGCTCGTAGACCGCCTAAAAAAGAATATTTATTATTTGAGCTATATCCTGCCATAAGAAGACCAATAGGAGCAATACTTGAAATGGCAATCCATAAAAAAACACCAATACTAAGATCGGCTAAAACAAAATGATATCCTAAAGGGATAACTAAAAAACTTAATAAAATTGATATGACTGCTATAGAGGGTCCAATGCTAAATAAAGGAATATCTCCTCGGGATGGCAGGATATCCTCCTTAAAAAGTAGCTTAGTTCCATCGGCTATAGCTTGAAGCAGTCCCAGGGGGCCAGCATATTCAGGACCAATACGTTGTTGTATCGATGCGGATATTTCTCTTTCTAACCACACAATTACCAGTACTTCTATTGTGATTCCCAGTAGGAGGGTCAAAATAGGTAGAATCCATATCAGTCCATAGACTTCTTTTAATAATTCCGATTTCGAAAAAGAATTGATAGTTTCTACCTCTACCCTATCTATTATCATTTCAACGATCAACTTCCCCCATAATGATATCTATACTACCTAATATCGTCATGATATCAGCCAATTTCATTTTTTTAACTAGTTGAGGAAGAATTTGCAAATTAATAAAACCAGGTGGACGAATTTTCCATCTCCAGGGGAAAAGACTATCATCTCCTACCAGATAAATTCCTAATTCACCTTTTGGAGCTTCCACTCTTACATAAAGCTCTTGCTTTGACAATTCAAAATTGGGCGAAGGTTTTTTACCAAGAAATCGATATTCAAAATCATTCCATTCGGAATTCTTTGCTTTCTTAAAGCGTCGGACTTCTAAATTCTCATAAGGACCCCCAGGAATTTTCTCTACAGCCTGTTGAATAATTTTGATGGATTCCCTCATTTCACCCATTCGTACTAAATAGCGAGCTAATGAATCCCCTTCTTTTTGCCATTGGATTTTCCAATCAAATTGGTTGTAAGACTCATAAGGATCAACTTTACGAAGATCCCATTGTATTCCAGAAGCTCGTAACATCGGTCCCGATAAGCCCCAATTTACTGCTTCTTCTCCGCTAATAAAACCGACTCCTTCAACTCGTTCTATAAAAATGGGATTCTGTGTAATAAGTTGTTGATATTCAACAACTCCTCGTAAAAAATAATCACAGAAATCTAAACATTTATCGATCCATCCATAAGGTAGATCGGCGGCTACTCCTCCGATGCGAAAGTAATTATGCATCATTCGCATACCTGTAGCAGCTTCAAATAGATCATATATCAATTCTCTCT